AAAAAAAACATATTTAATTAAAATTTATCCTCTTCATGCTTACTATAACTAGTTATTTCGGTTTTCTACTAGCAGCTTTGACTATAACCTCGGCTCTATTTATCGGTCTAAACAAGATACGACTTATTTGAAATTAATTGCATGAACCATTCCTAAAAAAAAACCTTCTGTGGTAGTTCATATATTCTATAGTTCCTTACCCGGCCCATTTCCAATTCTTGGTCATTGAATTCATGGGTAATACGGATTAATATTTAAGGATAGATATTACCTCTCCTTTTCTGCGTTCAAAGAAATTGAAATGATTGAAGTTTTTCTATTTGGAATTGTCTTAGGTCTAATTCCTATTACTTTGGCTGGATTATTCGTAACTGCATATTTACAATACAGACGCGGTGATCAATTGGACCTTTGATTAATTAACATCTCTTTTTTTTTGATTGACCTCCTACTTTCTTTAATCTACAGGAGGTCAAATTCAGATTGCTGTTCAAGTTTTTCAGTCTAATTTTCAAACGAACAAATAACAAGAATGGAATCACGCTCTGTAGGATTTGAACCTACGACATCGGGTTTTGGAGACCCACGTTCTACCGAACTGAACTAAGAGCGCTTTATTATCACAAAAATCATTTTATTTTGTGACCCAATTCGTCTTGCATGTATATACTATCATAAATAATATAATAAAATTAAAGATTTATTTTGTATATCCAATTTTAATCAATTTCAATTGATCCCTCGTTACTGCCCATAAGGAATAGGTAGGGATGACAGGATTTGAACCCGTGACATTTTGTACCCAAAACAAACGCGCTACCAAGCTGCGCTACATCCCTTTCAATTGGCCTACAGTGTCATTGTAGAGAATCTCTGTCTTGTTTTCCACATCTTTATTTCTTCCATTAATATACACAATCTTGCTATTTCTTCTTTTTGGTCTCATATATCATATAACATATAGTAATAAAAGACTTATACTATATACGTATTAAATAAAGATGAAACCCGCCGTAAAGTAAAAAAAAGAACACTTTTTCGGGAATTCTCAAGTAGAGGTAAAAAGTAACTTATTTTTTTGTTTTAAGAAAACGAATATCGACTATCTACTGTACTGAATCGTTGTACATTTCAATTTGAATTAGGGATTCTGCGTACAAATATAAGTGGTCAGTAGTTAACTACATATACACATCGGGTCATATATGTATTACCATTATTTATTACATTTTAGAATAAAATTACAATAAAAAGAAGGAGGATTTTCAATGCGAGATCTAAAAACATACCTCTCCGTGGCACCGGTAGTAAGTACTCTATGGTTCGGGTCTTTAGCGGGTTTATTGATAGAGATCAATCGTTTATTTCCGGATGCGTTGATATTTCCTTTTTTTTCATTCTAGTTAGTGAGATGGGGGGGGGGTGAAGAAGATTAGAGATACAATCAAATATCTGTGACTAATCCCTCTCCTTCTCTTCTTTTTTTTATAAACGGAAATGTGATGGCTGTAGCAACAATATCATACAAGATACTTAAATGAAATACTGTACAGCGATTTACATTTATAAAGTCGAAATAGAGTCAGAAATCATTATAGTCCTTATTATTACTATAGTGATTATTGATTGATTGAAATTGAAACGAAATCTTTCATAATTTGATTTAGAGTTAGCAACTTTTATTTTATTTTTTTTTTTTCGTTCCTTTCTTCTTCTTCCCTTCGGATTGGAAAATAGAAAAATGGAGTCAGTCAAAAACCCAAAGGAGGTTCATGGCCAAGGGTAAAGATGTCCGAGTAACGGTTATTTTGGAATGTACCGCTTGTGTTCGAAATCGTGTTAATAAAAAATCAATGGGCATTTCCAGATATATTACTCAAAAGAATCGACATAATACGCCCAGTCGATTAGAATTGAGAAAATTCTGTCCCTTTTGTTACAAACATACGATTCACAGTGAAATAAAGAAATAGATCGAACCGATCGCCTCCGTGTCCGCCTTCCAATCCAAGGAAGATGAAAAACGACATGTTATATATAACATAACAATTTCTATAACATATATTAAATATAAACAAATCCTATTTATTAATTCTAAATCTTTTTTGATCGTTTTTGTTTTGATCCGATCGAAATAGGAGTAGGATTTTCGGGATAAGGAATAAACAAACCATGGATAAATCCAAGCGATTCTTTCTTAAATCCAAGCGATCTTTTCGTAGGCGTTTGCCCCCGATCCAATCGGGGGATCGAATTGATTATCGAAACATGAGTTTAATTAGTCGATTTATTAGTGAACAAGGAAAAATATTATCTAGACGGGTGAATAGATTGACTTTAAAACAACAACGATTAATTACCGTTGCTATAAAACAAGCTCGTATTTTATCTTCGTTACCTTTTCTTAATAATGAGAAACAATTTGAAAGAAGCGAGTCGACCACTAGAACTACAGGTCTGAGAACTAAAAATAAATAATTCTTCAATTGAATCAAATTCCAATCCGAACTCAAACGCAAATTTACGTTTTGTTCGAAAAATATGAGAATCCAGATTTGATTATTTGATTATCGTGTCGTAAGAAAAAAAAGAATTGGGAAAGAAGAATAAATATTTTTTTATTGAACGTGTTTGTTCATTTTGATAACTTTCTCATAGGATGATATTTTATCATACTAATTTCTACTCTACCTTCCCGGAGTTCATTCTCCAGGGAACTCCATTTAAAATAAAACATTCCAACGGATTCCTTCCAATCTCCTTATTTTATGATCTCATTAGAAATCATATAAAAACAATTCCTATTGAATATAGCTATTTGTGCAAGTATTTTACGATTAAGAAGCAACTGCCCTTTGTACAGATTGTGTATTAGTCTACTATAACTATAGTATACATTATTGTCTCGACTTACTGCATTTATCCGAGTGATCCACAAACGCCGAAAATCTCTCTTTTGCCTATCTCTATCCCGATGAGCTGAAACCAAAGCTCTTATTTTCTGTTGAGTAATAGTCCGGGTAAGTCTTGAATGAGCCCCTCGAAAGCTTGAGGCAAATAAACGAATTTTTGTTCTACGTCTTCGAGCTATATATCCGCGTTTAATTCTGGTCATTGAATAAATGAAACTTTGATGAATAACTAAGTGATTTCTTTTCTTTCAGTTATTTCTTTCCCCTTTCCTAGTCTATTAATAACAAAACGGATTCTTCCAATGTATAAAAAAAAAATTCCAATGGCTTTTGCTACTATAACCTTCCCGACCACGATTTTTTTATAGGCTTTCGCCTCGAAATAAGAAATTTTTTTTGATACTAAATATCAAAAAAAACATAGTAAATAAAATAGTAAATCAAAAAGTAGTAAATATAAATGGGTATAGTGGGTTCCATCGTTTCTATGGTTTCTTCTTAAACGGTGAGGTCTTCTCTATACACCGGAGCCCCTTCTTTCATTTAATGAATGTTATTGTTAACTTGTACAGTTCACACTTTTTGGCTCTACCCATAATTATCTAGTAATAGGTCTTTCACAACGAAACCCACCGATACAGTAACGGTATTTAATTATGAAGATTAGCTGAGTAGCTGACCCTGTTAGTCCGTTCTTGCAAGAGTCAAGAATAAGGGCATAACCTTTCTGCTTTTTAAATAGGATTTCCCTGCTTAATGGATAAATTTTTCTACCAATGGGGAATTCTTTCTCGTCGTAAATTAAAAATTGAAATGATTGGATTTAGCACCAATGAAAACCATAAATTTGATAACACAATAGAAAGATATGATCGATCTTTTTTATTTTTAGATTTACCTTTTTTAGTTTTAGATAGTGAATGGGCTTCTTTCATTCTATCCTATTCATTGGTACTGATCACCAATACTGGATCAATTGTTTTCTTTCTTTTGGCCTAGCACATTATCTGAACGAGTCGCACATACACCCTAGTACATGTTCCTCGTCGCTGAGGACATCCCTTAAGAGCAGGAGATTTCGTGACATTTTTGATTGACTGTCTTGTGTTTCTAATAAGTTGTTTAATAGTTGGCATGTTGAATCATATACATAATGAGCTGGTTTAGATCGATCCTAACCGGATGATTATGAATCATTTATATATTAATAGATGAATTATTAATTAATAGAATATTAAACCCGGTAAGACGATAAAATCGCAAATCCCGGATTTGCGTGAAATCCCTGTTCTGTTAGTTTTTGTTATTTTTTAACCGCTACACGATCAACAATTCCATGAGCTTGGGCTTCTGTTGCTGACATAAAAATATCTCTTTCCATGTCTTCGGAAACAACCCATAAAGGTTTGCCTGTTCTTTGTACATAAACCCTTGTGATGGTTTCGCGTAGCTTCAGTAGTTCTTCCGCTTCCAGGACAAATTCTCCCGTCTGTGCCTCATAAAAACCACTAGCAGGTTGATGCATCATTACCCTGATAATATAACATAATAGACAGTTCCTCCATCTTGCATGATGAAAGTCGAAGAGATAAAGAATAATAAAAAAAAATAGTACGAAAAAAAGATAGAATTGAACAACCGTACAGGCATCTTTTGCGCATTGCATACGGCTCTACAATGGAATTCACTTTTACTTTTTTTTTACCTTACTTACATCGAAGAAATAGGCAAAAAAAAATAAATATATATGTTGTATATTTATGTTATATTTTATTATATATTTATGTCATATATTGTAGGGTCTATCAGATTCATATAGGTAAATGATCCACTAACCACCCTTCCTTTTGGAGTAGTTAAAAAATACTATGATGGCTCCGTTGCTTTATTATTTCGTCTGTTATTTAGCAATCCCAAAGTTTCTTTTTTTTTTTATTTTCGTATTCTTTCATAACATAAATATTGTTATCTTCGGTGTGAAACCAAAAAAGTTTGTGACGCTGAAATGGGTCTTCCGATAGATCAGATAAAATTGGAAATACCCTTTATCTCATACTACTCTTTCGATACATAATGTAAGTATTTTGAAAAATTTTTCTTTTTATATCGAATTCGAAGTGCCATGCTATTATTACTTAATATTCATATTTCATATAGCGCGAAGGCATAGTCTTCTTTTTTTCTCTCAAATCAAATAAAAAACTCATTGGCGCCAAGCGTGAGGGAATGCTAGACGTTTGGTAATTTCTCCTCCGACCAGAATAAAAGATCCCATTGAAGCGGCTAATCCCATGCATACTGTCTGTATATCTGGTCGCACAAATTGCATAGCATCATAAATAGCTACTCCGGGTATTAGCCATCCGCCAGGAGAGTTTATAAACAAATACAGATCTTTGGTATCGTTATCCATACTGAGATATACCATAAGAGCAATAAGTTGATTCGAGATCTCGTTATCAATCGGTTGGCCTAAAAAAAGTAATCTTTCTCGATAAAGTCGGTTGATTGGGATAAAATTGTATCCCTTAGGAACCGTACGGGCACCTTTTGATGCATACGGTTCAACACAAATTGCGAAAACAAACAAAGAATCAATGTGTAGATTCTAGCTTTCTTTCTTTTTTCATATTCATAGCAGGCTCCTTTTAGCTTATAACAAAGGGGAGCTTTTTCTTTCATGTTTCAAGAAAGATGAGTTTTGGCCTGTTTTAATTTATATAGTTATATATAAATTAAAAACCTATAAATAAAAAAAAAAATTCACTAAACTTATCGGACTAACTTCTCATTGATGTATTGTTTCATCGGGATCCAATCCAAATCGCGATGTAATTTTCTTGTTCCTGAACGGTCTTTTTCAACTTTTTTTAGGTTTAGGCTCTACTCCGAATAAAGATCTGCCCGATTTGGATTTGCACATATAGGACAAATGCCCCAATACCACGTCTTTTTGCTACGACTTCCTTTTTTTATTTATTCCATGTCTCCCGCCAAATAGTAAATATTCAATGCATCCATCACCATCACATTACTCGATTGATTAACAGTTTGAGATCATTATTATATATTATAAATGGAAAATCTTTATAAATATCATATTCTATTTATAAATAGAATATGATATAAGTGGTAATCATAGATATATTACCAATTGGTTTTTTTTTTTCTAAACGGAGCCTGTATATTTCATTTTTTTGGTCTAACCAAGCCAACCATAAATTATAAATTATTATAATTGAGAATATTAATCTGTATACCCCCCTAAAAAATAGATTGAATTGCACTTCATTGCATTTCACGCTCCAAATTTTTGGATGATTCAATCAACCTTTCTTGGGCGAAAGAGGGGATATCTCGATCGGGTAAGAGAACGGGGAAATACCATATGACCAAATATATCTGACAAGTCGCACTATATGTCAATCCACGATGCATTTTCCTCTCCAGGGTTTCGAAAAGGAACTTTTGGAACACCAATAGGCATTAAATGAAATAAAAATTAATTACTATAGCTCACTTTGATGTGAAAGCGTAACAATGTATTTATTGTCTTAATAATATTGTTCTTTATCATATTTTATCCATAGATTGAATAAGTTTATAAAAAAGGAAGACAGAAATACTAAAGGAAAATTCTTTCAAATGGGTCCTTTGAATTGAATGATGAACAAAAAAAAATATAAATGCAGTCACTCATATAAAAGGTATCAACCTCTTACCATTGCGTATTGGTACTTATCGGGTGTAGAATAGATCTGCTTCTTTTTGTTCCTACAAACAAAATTGTTCCATTATTAATAATATTAATAAAAGACATTATTACTAAAAGAATAGAACAAATATTAATCCTTTCCCCGAGATAATCCACTCAAAGGGGAAGGTCCATAGTATAGTTTTTTTCCAGTGCAATAAAGTTACATAGTGTCTATTTTTCGTTGATAGAGGGGTATTTCCATGGGTTTGCCTTGGTATCGTGTTCATACCGTCGTATTGAATGATCCCGGTCGTTTGCTTGCTGTCCATATAATGCATACAGCTCTGGTTGCTGGTTGGGCCGGTTCGATGGCTCTATACGAATTAGCAGTTTTTGATCCCTCTGACCCTGTTCTTGATCCAATGTGGAGACAAGGTATGTTCGTTATACCCTTCATGACTCGTTTAGGAATAACCAATTCATGGGGCGGTTGGAGTATCACAGGAGGGACTATAACGAATCCGGGTATTTGGAGTTACGAAGGCGTGGCCGGTGCACATATTGTGTTTTCTGGCTTATGCTTTTTGGCAGCTATCTGGCACTGGGTGTATTGGGATCTAGAAATATTTTGTGATGAACGTACAGGAAAACCCTCTTTGGATTTGCCCAAAATCTTTGGAATTCATTTATTTCTCTCAGGGTTGGCTTGCTTTGGTTTTGGCGCATTTCATGTAACAGGATTGTATGGTCCGGGAATATGGGTATCCGATCCTTATGGACTAACCGGAAGGGTACAATCTGTAAATCCGGCGTGGGGTGTGGAAGGTTTTGATCCTTTTGTTCCGGGAGGAATAGCCTCTCATCATATTGCAGCAGGTACCTTGGGCATATTGGCGGGTCTATTCCATCTTAGTGTCCGTCCGCCCCAACGTCTATACAAAGGATTACGTATGGGAAATATTGAAACTGTCCTTTCCAGTAGTATCGCTGCTGTCTTTTTTGCAGCTTTTGTGGTTGCTGGAACTATGTGGTATGGTTCGGCAACTACCCCGATTGAATTATTTGGTCCCACCCGTTATCAATGGGATCAAGGATACTTCCAACAAGAAATATATCGACGAGTTGGTGCTGGGCTAGCCGAAAATCAAAGTTTATCCGAAGCTTGGTCTAAAATTCCTGAAAAATTAGCTTTTTATGATTACATCGGCAATAATCCAGCAAAGGGGGGATTATTCAGAGCGGGCTCAATGGACAATGGGGATGGAATTGCTGTTGGGTGGTTAGGACACCCTGTTTTTAGAGATAAAGAGGGGCGTGAACTTTTTGTACGTCGTATGCCTACTTTTTTTGAAACATTTCCGGTTGTTTTGGTAGACGGAGACGGAATTGTTAGAGCCGATGTTCCTTTTAGAAGGGCAGAATCGAAATACAGTGTCGAACAAGTAGGTGTAACTGTTGAGTTCTATGGTGGCGAACTCAATGGAGTCAGTTATAGTGATCCCGCTACTGTGAAAAAATATGCTAGACGTGCTCAATTGGGTGAAATTTTTGAATTAGATCGTGCTACTTTGAAATCCGACGGTGTTTTTCGTAGCAGTCCGAGGGGTTGGTTTACTTTTGGACATGCTTCGTTTGCTCTTCTCTTTTTCTTCGGACACATTTGGCATGGTGCTAGAACCTTGTTCAGAGATGTTTTTGCTGGGATTGACCCAGATTTGGATGCTCAAGTAGAATTTGGAGCATTCCAAAAACTTGGAGATCCAACTACAAGAAGACAAGTAATCTGATACAATATTGTTTTGTTATTTTTCGGCTTTAGTTTTGTGAAAAACTGTAGGGTACCAGATAAATCTTGATTTGAATCGCTACCTTTTCTTTGACTCTTGCTCTTTCTTTATCCGGGAGACGATCCCCAATAAACAGGTATGGAAGCTATAATTGTAAACCACGATCGAATCTATGGAAGCATTGGTTTATACATTCCTCTTAGTCTCAACTTTAGGAATAATTTTTTTCGCTATCTTTTTTCGAGAACCACCTAAAGTTCCAACTAAAAAGGTGAAATGATTTTTCATTATCTCAATTGAAAGTAATGAGCCTCTCAATATTGAGAGGCTCATTACCTCAACTAGTCTCCGTGTTCCTCGAATGGATCTCTTAGTTGTTGAGAGGGTTGCCCAAAAGCAGTATATAAGGCGTACCCAGTAAAACTTACAAGTAAACCCGATATAAAGATGGCAACTAGGGTTGCTGTTTCCATTATTATATAGTTTCAAGTTTCAAGACCACAATGGATCTATGATAAGATCATTTATTTACAACGGAATGGTATACAAAGTCAACAGATCTCAATGAATATAAAATACGATTTATGGCTACACAAACCGTTGAGAGTAGTTCTAGATCTGGTCCAAGACGAACTACTGTAGGGAGTTTATTGAAACCATTGAATTCAGAATACGGTAAAGTGGCTCCTGGGTGGGGAACTACTCCTTTGATGGGTATCGCAATGGCCCTTTTTGCGGTATTCCTATCTATTATTTTGGAGATTTATAATTCTTCCATTTTACTGGACGGAATTGGAACGAATTAGATTCACAAGAACTAGTAACTAGCCTTTCAATACAAAGTGAAGCATTTAGGTCTCTGATTTTTATCCCATTCTATTTTGGTAGTTCGATCGTGGAATTTCTTTGTTTCTGTAGTTCCGGAATATGAGTGTGTGACTTGTTATAATTGATCCTATGGATAGTACAGAGAATGCGTCTGTCATCTTGATCGAGATGGTTTTACTTCGTCGGATATTCATTCTAGTATCTGAAGCACGGAATATAGGAAATAGATTACAAAGTATTATTAGCACTATGATTCATACTTAATATTCAGACCTCGTGTCCGGACTTCCATTTTTTTTCTTCAAAGGGTTATATTTAGAAGTTATAAATCGAAAGATTTTTATTCTTTCAAACTCCTATTTATGCTTATTTTGATCAAAGGACAAAGGTGTCTTTGGATTTTTATTCATTCTAGTTATTCATTGAATAAGTGATAATCTAAGAGTTCTTACTCAAGGAATTTTTGGAATTAGTTTATATTTATAAGGGGTTTTATTGAATCATCGTGGTTCTAGTATGAATCTGGGGTTTTAATTGATTCATAGGGTCTTAACAAGAGAATTCCTATCAATAATAAAGAAAACAGTAGTAAAGGCGCATTACACACAATAAAAAAAAAAAAAAAAAACTAAAAAAAAAAATAGGTAAATAGAAGATTCAAGAGGCCTATAATCATCACCATAGAGACAAACGAGCCGACTTGATGTTTTGGCATTATAACCACAAGAAAGAACTTTCGGATTTTTATTCTTTTGTATCTTCAGAAACGATTGAAT